ACATCGGGTTTTGGAGACCCACGTTCTACCGAACTGAACTAAGAGCGCTTTATTATGATGGGAGATACGGATGTCAAGAAAAGGATTCTTTTTGTACCCCCAATACATCTTGTATGTATAGTATCATAAAATGGTAGATTGTGTCCAATTTTAATCGATCTCAATTGACCCCTCGTTACTGTCCATAGGAGAAGTGATAAGTAGGGATGACAGGATTTGAACCCGTGACATTTTGTACCCAAAACAAACGCGCTACCAAGCTGCGCTACATCCCTTTCATTTGTTGTACAGTGCCATTGTAGGGAATCCATGTTTTGTTTTCCACATCATAATTTCCTCTATCTAAATAGAATTTCTTTTCACATTTCTTCTTTTTGGTTTTTTGGTTTCATTCTAATAAAGAATTATATACATACCTAACGTATAAACGTATAAAGGAATGAATATTTATCAGTAGTGCTCAGGAAGGAGGGTTCATCTTTTTCTGTTTTAGGGACAGGTAGATTTCATCTACCGGATCGTTGTATATATCCATTTTGGTTAGAGATTCCCCGTACAAATGATCTTTAACTACATATGCATCTGATCATATATGTATTACAATATACAATAAAGTCAATAAAGTTAAAGAAAAAGAAGGAGGATTTTCAATGCGAGATATAAAAACATATCTCTCCACGGCACCTGTGCTAACTACTCTATGGTTCGGGTCTTTGGCGGGTCTATTGATAGAGATCAATCGTTTATTCCCAGATGCGTTGACATTCCCCTTTTTTTCATTCTAGTTATTGACATGGGAAGGGATCAAGAAGATTAGAGATACAATAAATTCTCTGTGACTAACCCCCCCCCTTTTTCAGTTCTTTAGGATAGGAAAGAAAGAGTAAAGAATAAAAGTGGATTGAATCTCATCGAAACTCGGGTTCGGGTTAATATAGGGAGAACAGAAATGGAAATGTGGGTCGAGGGCAGGCTGTTCAAGATCATACAAGATACTAAATGAAATACTGGGATTGGGAATAATTGATAGTTAGAAATATTTGTATTACTTAATAATTTGATTACTCTATTGATTGCAACGAAATCTTTCATAATTGAATTGGATTTCGAGTTAGCAACTTCTCGTCTATTTATTTTTAATTCCTTTCTTCTTCGCTTCGGTTCGAATCGAAAATAGAAGAATTGAGTGAATTCAAAATCCAAAGGAGGTTCATGGCTAAGGGTAAAGATGTCAGAGTAGTAGTTATTTTGGAATGTACCAGTTGTGTCCGAAATGGTTTGAATAAAGAATCGCGGGGCATTTCCAGATATATTACTCAAAAGAATCGACACAATACACCTAGTCAATTGGACTTGAAAAAATTCTGCCCTTATTGTTACAAACATACGATTCATGGGGAGATAAAGAAATAAATCGAACGGAACGCGTGTGCCACTCTTCCAAGGAAGAGGAAGAAATTACATATATATATATATATATACAAATCCAGTCCTATTTTGGTCGGATCCGAGATGAATGAAGAAATAGGATTTTAGAAATAAGAAATAAACCATGGATAAATCCAAGCGGCCCTTTCATAAATCCAAGCGATCTTTTCATAGGCGTTTGCCCCCAATTGGATCGGGGGATCGAATTGATTATAGAAACATGAGTTTAATTAATCAATTTATTAGTGAACAAGGAAAAATATTATCTAGACGAGTGAATAGATTAACCTTGAAACAACAACGATTAATTACTATTGCTATAAAACAAGCTCGTATTTTATCTTCGTTACCTTTTCTTAATAATGAGAAACAGTTTGAGAGAACCGGGTCGATCCCTAGAACTACTGGTCCTAGAACCAGAAATAAATAAGCCTATTCCTCTCAATCGAATCAAAACTCTAATTCGAACTCAGATTGAAGTTTTGTTCGAAAAAGCCGAGAGATTGTCGCGCCGTAATGTAATAATAAAAAAAAGAATGGGGGAAGAATAAATCTTTTTTTTTTTATTGAAACGTGTTCGTTCATTCCTACTACTTATCTTATCATACGAATTTCTACTATACCCTCCCGGAGTTCATTCTCCGGGGAACTCCGTTTAAAGTATTCCAGTGAATTCCTTCCAATCTCCTTATTTGATGATCGCATTGGAAATCGTGTCAAGACAATTCCTATTTGATATGGCTATTTGTGCAGGTATTTTACGATTAAGAAGCAACTGCCTCTTGTACAGATCAAGTATTAATCGACTATAACTATGGGATCCCCTATTCTCACGAGTTACTGCATTTATCCGAGTGATCCACAAACGACGAAAACTTCTCTTTCGCCTGCCTCTATCCCGATGAGTGGAAACCAAAGCTCTCATTTTCTGTTGAGTAGTAGTTCGAGTAAGTCTTGAATGAGCCCCTCGAAAGGTTGCTGCAAATAAACGAATTTTTGTTCTACGTCTCCGAGCTATATATCTTCGTCTAACTCTGGTCATTGAATCAAAAGAAACTTTGATGAATAACTAATTGATTTCTTTTCTTTCAGTCATTCTTTTCCCCTCTCCTGGTTTATTAATAACAAAACGGATTCTTCCGATGTATAAAATTAAAATACAAATTCCAATGGCTTTTGCTACTATAACCTTCCCAACCACGATTTTTTTATTTCTTCCAGGCATTTCACCTCAAAAAAAAAAGAAATTGTACCGATATTAGGTATAAAATAAATCGTAAATGGACAAATAGTGGCTTCCATCGTTTCTATGGTTACTTCTTAAACGGCGAGGTCCTCTCTATACACCGGAGCCCCTTTCCTCATTTAATCAATGTTATTGGTAACTTGTACAGTTCACGCTCTTTGGCTCTACCGATGAATTATCGAGTAATAGGTCTTTTTTCAATGGGATCTATCCATACAGTGACGGCATTTAATTATGAAGGTTGAATAGGTAGCTGACCCTGTTAGTCCGTTCTTGCAAGAGTAGGAGCATAATCTTTCTGCTTCTTAAATATCATTCCCCCGCTTAATGGATAACCATTTGCTACCAATGGGAATTGCTTTTCATCTCAAATCGAGGTGATTGGATTTGCACCAATGGAAACCATAAATTCCATACAAATAGAGGTATACGAGAGATCTTTATTTTTCGATAGTGAATGGAGTTCTTCCATTCTATTCATTGGTACGAGTCATTGATACTGTAAAAATCGTCTCATTTGTTCTAGCTCATGATCTGAACGAGTCGCACATACACCCTAGTACATGTTCCTCGACGCTGAGGACATCCTCGAAGAGCGGGGGATTTCGTGACATTTCTGATTGGCTGTCTTGTGTTTCTAATAAGTTGTTTAATAGTTGGCATGCTGAATCATATACAGAATGGGCTGGTTTAGATCGATCCTAACCGGATGATTATGAATTACTTCCATTTCATATTTTACCCAGGTAAGAAGATAAAAGATCAAATAAGGGTTCATTCAAATTATGATTCGAAATGGAATCAAAGATTTATGCGAAATCCCCGGTATTTTCGATCGCTACAAGATCAACAATGCCATAATCTTGGGCTTCTGTTGCTGACATAAAAACATCCCTTTCCATGTCTTCGGATACAACCCATAAAGGATTGCCCGTTCTTTGTACATAAACCCTTGTGAGGGTTTCGCGGAGTTTCAGTAGTTCTTCCGCTTCCAGGATAAATTCTCCTGTGGGTGCCTCATAAAAAGAACTAGCAGGTTGATGGATCATAACCCTGATGATATAACATAATGAACGATTCCTCTATCTCGCATGATTGGGCGAAGGGAAGGGATAAAGAATAACAAGCAGGGAGAAAAAGATAGAATTGAACAACCGTACAGGCATCTTTTGTGCATACGGCTCTGTAATGGAATTTTTTTTTTCTTTTTTCATCGAAGAAAAAGACAAGTCGAATCTATCAGACCCAGATCGTTGAATGATCCATTTACCATCCTTCCTTTCGGAGTAATCAAAAAATACTATGATGGTTCCGTTGCTTTATATATTTATCTCGTCTGTGATTCAGCAATCCCAAAGTTTCTTTCTGATCCGATCAAATAAAAATAAGTAAAAAATGATCTTTTTTTTTTTTTATTTTCACACTCTTTCATAACATAAATATTGGAAAGAGACTTCTGATGTGGAAGCAAAAAGGTTTGTGACGCTGAAATGGACCCCGATACATAAGATCAAGTCGGAAATAACCTTTCTTTCATACTACTATCTCGATACATAATCTCATATTATGAAAAAATAATAATAGTTTGCTCATATCGAACTTGAAATGCCATGCTATTATTACTTAATATTATTATTATTTTATTCATATTCCATATGACGAAGGCATAGTCTTTTTTTCTCTCAAATAAAAAAACTCATTGGCGCCAAGCGTGAGGGAATGCTAGACGTTTGGTAATTTCTCCTCCAACCAGGATGAAAGATCCCATTGAAGCGGCTAATCCCATGCATATTGTATGCACATCTGGTGGCACAAATTGCATAGTATCATAAATAGCTATTCCTGGGATTACCCATCCGCCGGGAGAATTTATAAACAAATACAGATCCCTGGTATCATCCTCTATACTGAGATATACCATGAGACCAACAAGTTGATTCGAGATCTCGCTATCAACTTCTTGGCCTAAAAAAAGTAATCTTTCTCGATGAAGTCGGTTGATTAGGACAAAATTCTATTCCTTAGGAACCGTACACGCACCTTTGGGTGCATACGGTTCAAAAAATCAAAATTGAGAAAAAAAAAAATTGTCGATTCCAGCCCTATTTCTTTTTTCGTAGCGGGCTTTTTCTTCCATTTTTTAAGAAACATGAGTTTTGACTTGCTTCCCTATAAAATCAAAAAAGAATTCACTGAACTTATCGAGCTAACCCCTCATTGATGTATTGTTTCATCGAGATCTAAATCACGATGTAATTTTCTTGTTCCCGAATGGGCCTCTTCCACTCTTTTAGGTTTATGCTCTACTCCGGGTAAAGATCTGCCCGAATTCGATTTGCACATATAGGACAAATGATCCCAGTACCACTTCTTTTTGCTATGACTTCTTTTTTTTTTTTCAATTTGTTTCATTTTCATGCCTTCCACAAAATATTCGATGTATTCATCATATTATTCCATTAATTGGCAATTTGGGATCACTCATATGGTATAAAGGAATCATTTCTGATAGGGTGGTAATCATACATGGATTACCTTGGTATTTTCTGAACGGAGCCTGTATACTTCATTTTATTGGTCCAAGCCAACCATAAATTCTTTTAATTGAGAATATTGATCCTCCAACCAAATAAATTGATCTAATTGCACTTCACGCTTCGAATTATTGATGGTTCAATCAATCTTTCTTGGGCGAAACAGAGGATATCTCGATCGGGGGAGAGAACGGGGAAATCCCATATGACCCAATATGTCTGACAAGTCACACTATACGTCAACCCAAACTGCATCTTCCTCTCCAGGACTCCGAAAAGGTACTTTTGGAACACCAATGGGCATTAAATGAAAGAAAAATGAAGTATTCTATTTCACTTTGATGTGGAAACGTAACAAACAATGGTTTATTGTCTTCATAATATTGTCGTTTATCGTATTTTATCGATAGATTGGAAGATTTATAGAGGAAGACGGAATAAAGGAAAATTCTTACGAACGGATCGTTCGAATGAGAAACAAGTATCTATACATTCGCTCACAAAAAATAGGATTAATCCCCCCATTGCGTATTGGTACTTATTGGGTATAGAATAGATCTGCTTCTCTTTGTTCCTACGAACAGAATTGTTCAATTATTACTAACGGAACAGAATAAATATTAACCCTTGTTTCGAGATAATCCAATGAAAAGGTGAGGTCCATAGCATAGTTATTTCCAATGTGATAAAGTTACATAGTATCTATTTTTTCTTTGAGAAAGGGGTATTTCCATGGGTTTGCCTTGGTATCGTGTTCATACCGTCGTATTGAATGATCCCGGTCGGCTGCTTTCTGTCCATATAATGCATACAGCTCTAGTTTCCGGTTGGGCCGGTTCGATGGCTCTATACGAATTAGCAGTTTTTGATCCTTCTGACCCCGTTCTTGATCCAATGTGGAGACAGGGTATGTTCGTTATACCCTTCATGACTCGTTTAGGAATAAACAATTCATGGGGCGGTTGGAGTATTACAGGAGGAACTATAACGAATCCGGGTATTTGGAGTTACGAAGGTGTGGCCGGGGCACATATTGTGTTTTCTGGCTTGTGCTTCTTAGCAGCTATCTGGCATTGGGTGTATTGGGACCTAGAAATATTCTGTGATGAACGTACGGGAAAACCCTCTTTGGATTTGCCCAAGATTTTTGGAATTCATTTATTTCTCTCAGGGGTGGCTTGCTTTGGGTTTGGCGCATTTCATGTAACAGGCTTGTATGGTCCTGGAATATGGGTATCCGATCCTTATGGCCTAACCGGAAAAGTACAATCTGTAAATCCAGCGTGGGGTGCGGAAGGTTTTGATCCCTTTGTTCCGGGAGGAATAGCCTCTCATCATATTGCAGCAGGTACATTGGGTATATTAGCAGGTCTATTCCATCTTAGTGTCCGCCCACCCCAACGTCTATACAAAGGATTACGTATGGGCAATATTGAAACTGTCCTTTCCAGTAGTATCGCTGCTGTCTTTTTTGCAGCTTTCGTTGTTGCTGGAACTATGTGGTATGGTTCAGCAACTACCCCGATCGAATTATTTGGTCCCACTCGTTATCAGTGGGATCAGGGATACTTCCAGCAAGAAATATATCGAAGAGTTGGCGCCAGTCTAGCCGAAAATCTGAGTTTATCGGAAGCTTGGTCTAAAATTCCCGAAAAATTAGCTTTTTATGATTACATCGGTAATAATCCGGCGAAAGGTGGATTATTCCGGGCAGGCTCAATGGACAACGGGGATGGGATAGCTGTTGGATGGTTAGGACACCCTATCTTTAGAGATAAAGAAGGGCATGAACTTTTTGTACGCCGTATGCCTACTTTTTTTGAAACATTTCCAGTAGTTTTGGTGGACGGAGACGGAATTGTGAGAGCCGATGTTCCTTTTAGAAGGGCAGAATCGAAGTATAGTGTCGAACAAGTGGGTGTAACTGTTGAGTTCTATGGTGGCGAACTCAATGGAGTCAGCTATAGCGATCCTGCTACTGTGAAAAAATATGCTAGACGTGCCCAATTGGGTGAAATTTTTGAATTAGATCGTGCTACTTTGAAATCCGATGGTGTTTTTCGGAGCAGTCCAAGGGGTTGGTTCACTTTTGGACATGCTACGTTTGCTTTGCTCTTCTTTTTCGGACACATTTGGCATGGCGCTCGAACCTTGTTCAGAGATGTTTTTGCTGGGATTGACCCAGATTTGGATGCTCAAGTGGAATTTGGAGCATTCCAAAAACTTGGAGATCCAACTACAAGGAGACAGGTAGTCTGATACAACATTGCTCCGGTATCTTTCGCCTCTATATTTGATTTTTTTGATTTGACATAAGGTACCGTAGAAATATTGATTTGAATCATCGCCTTTCTTTGCTCTTGTCCTTTCTTTATCTGGGAAATAATCCTAAATGAACAGGTGTGGAAGCTATAATTGTAAACAACGATCGAATCTATGGAAGCATTGGTTTATACATTCCTCTTAGTCTCGACTTTAGGGATAATATTTTTCGCTATATTTTTTCGAGAACCGCCTAAGGTCCCGACTAAAAAGATGAAATGATTTTTCATTATCTTAATTGAAGTAATGAGTCCCCCATATGGGGGACTCATTACTTCAATTAGTCTCCGTGTTCCTCGAATGGATCTCTTAGTTGTTGAGAGGGTTGCCCAAAAGCGGTATATAAGGCGTACCCTGTAAAGCTTACAAGTGAACCAGATATGGAGATGGCGACTAAGGTTGCTGTTTCCATTATTAGAGAATTTCAAGACCACGATGGATCTATGCTACGATAAGATCGTTTATTTACAACGGAATAGTATACAAAGTCAACAGATCTCAACCAATGCAATAGTATTTATGGCTACACAAACCGTTGAGGGTAGTGCTAGGTCTGGGCCAAGACGAACTATTACAGGGGATTTATTGAAACCATTGAATTCAGAATATGGTAAAGTGGCTCCTGGATGGGGAACCACCCCATTTATGGGTGTCGCAATGGCTCTATTTGCGATATTCCTATCTATTATTTTAGAGATTTATAATTCTTCCGTTTTACTGGATGGAATTTCAATGAATTAGGTCCATAAGAACCAGAAGCCCTAGCTTTTCAATCAAAAATGAATCACTTAGGACTCAGATTTATAGTCCATTCTGGTAGTTTGACCGTGGAATTCCGTTGTTTCGGTATTTCCGGAATATGAGTGTGCGACTTGTTATAATTGATCCTATTGATAGTACAGAGAATGGGTCTGTCATCTCGACAGAGATGGTTCTGCCTCGTCGGATATTCATCCTAGTATCTGGAGCACGGAATATATGGAATAGATCAAGAAATATTTGAACTATGATTCATACCTACTATTCAGACCTCGTGACTGGACTTCAAAAAATTTTCAAACAAAGAGGTATTTGAGAAATTGAACGATTTTTCTTCCTTTAGAATCATGCTTATTTTGACCGAAGGACAAATCTTTCTCTGGATTTTTAGTCATTACATCTATGAATAAGTGATGATCAAATAGTTCTTACTCATAGAACCCTTGGTCTTAGTTTTTGGGTTTTATTGAATCATCGTGGTTCTAGTATGAATCTGAGGTTTCAATCGATTCATAGGGTCTCAACAAGAGAATTCCTATCAAAAAAAAATAGTAAACAATAGTCAATCTGCATTACGCACAAACAAAAACAACAAATCAAATAACAAATAAATAGGGGAATAGAAGATTCAAGAGGCCTGTAACGATCAACATAAAGACAGATGAGCTAACTTGATATTTTGGCATTCTCATCACAACAAAGAAGAGAGTTCGGATTTTGGTTCCTTCGTATCTTCAGAGACGATTGAATCAAATGGATAAATAAGAAATTTCAAATTTTCTATTACATATCCATTGTAATCAGTATTTGGGTGTTTCTGCTTGAGCCGTACGAGATGAAATTCTCATATACGGTTCTCAGAGGGGGAGTCCCCTTGGTTTACCTATCTCAATAAAGTATATGATTGGTTCGAGGAGCGTCTCGAGATTCAGGCGATTGCAGATGATATAACTAGTAAATATGTTCCTCCTCATGTCAATATATTTTATTGTCTAGGAGGGATCACACTTACTTGTTTTTTAGTACAAGTAGCTACGGGTTTTGCTATGACTTTTTACTATCGTCCGACCGTTACGGAGGCTTTTGCCTCTGTTCAATACATAATGACTGAAGCCAACTTTGGTTGGTTAATCCGATCAGTTCATCGATGGTCAGCAAGTATGATGGTCCTAATGATGATCCTACACGTATTTCGTGTGTATCTCACGGGCGGATTTAAAAAACCTCGCGAATTGACTTGGGTTACGGGTGTGGTTCTGGCTGTATTGACTGCATCGTTTGGTGTAACTGGTTATTCCTTACCCCGGGACCAAATCGGTTATTGGGCAGTAAAAATCGTGACAGGCGTACCTGAAGCTATTCCCGTAATAGGATCACCTTTAGTAGAGTTATTGCGTGGAAGTGCTAGTGTGGGTCAATCTACTTTGACCCGTTTTTATAGTTTACACACTTTTGTATTACCTCTTCTTACTGCCGTATTTATGTTAATGCATTTTCCAATGATACGTAAGCAAGGTATTTCAGGTCCTTTATAGAGAAGACAGATCATAGATATTTGTAATCGATCATATATAATTTCGGGGAGGAACAATAGTGTTTTATTGCTACAAATATGGATTATTGAAAAGAATAAGACATCTTTTTGGATATTTCTCTTCAACTAACTACGAAGTATTGTATTCTTTATTTGATACGAATAGTTGAAGTACAT